GTCCCTGTAGCTTAACGACAAAGCATAGCACTGAAGATGCTAAGATGTTACCACACGTACCCAGAGACAAAAGACTTAGTCCTAACCTTACCGTTAACTCTCGCTAAACATATACATGCAAGTATCTGCGTCCCAGTGTAAATGCCCTTAATCTCTTAACAAGACAAAAGGAGCGGGTATCAGGCACACACTGTCGTAGCCCAAGACACCTTGCTTAGCCACACCCCCACGGGCACTCAGCAGTAATTAACATTAAGCAATAAGCGTAAGCTTGACTTAGTTATAGCGACTCCCACAGGGTTGGTAAATCTTGTGCCAGCCACCGCGGTCACACAAGAGACCCAAGTTAACTGTATGCGGCGTAAAGAGTGGTATCATGTTATCTCAGAGGCTAAGATCAAAACGCAGCTGAGCTGTCATAAGCCCAAGATGCACCTAAGACCAACCTTAAGATGATCTTAGCGCCTCCACGACTAATTAAACCCCACGAAAGCTAAGGCCCAAACTGGGATTAGATACCCCACTATGCCTAGCCCTAAATCCTGATGCTTACCCTACCAAAGCATCCGCCTGAGAACTACGAGCGCAAACGCTTAAAACTCTAAGGACTTGGCGGTGCCCCAAACCCACCTAGAGGAGCCTGTTCTATAATCGATACTCCACGGTACACCCGACCATTCCTTGCCAAAGCAGCCTACATACCGCCGTCGCCAGCTCACCTCTCTTGAAAGCGCAGCAGTGAGCACAATAGCCCAAACCCGCTAGTAAGACAGGTCGAGGTATAGCCTATGGAATGGGAGAAATGGGCTACATTTTCTAGCATAGAAGACCTCCAACGGAAGGGAGCATGAAACCGCTCCCCAAAGGCGGATTTAGCAGTAAAGTAGGATAATAATGCCTGCTTTAAGTTGGCCCTGAGGCACGTACATACCGCCCGTCACCCTCCTCATAAGCTACTCACTCCTATACCCTAATACACCACCCAGCTGAAGATGAGGTAAGTCGTAACAAGGTAAGTGTACCGGAAGGTGTACTTAGCACACCAAGACGTAGCTACAACATAAAGCATTCAGCTTACACCTGAAAGATATCTGACATCTACCAGATCGTCTTGAAAGCCTACCCTAGCCCGATCACACTACTACCAAAAAATATAAAAATTCACGCTAATAGCAGACTAAAACATTCTTCAAACTTAGTATAGGCGATAGAAAAGATACTCGGCGCGATAGCAATTCGTACCGTAAGGGAAAGATGAAATAATAATGAAAAATCAAGCAGTAAACAGCAAAGATAAGCCCTTGTACCTTTTGCATCATGGTCTAGCAAGAACAACCAAGCAAAGTGAGCTTAAGCTTGCCCTCCCGAAACCCAAGCGAGCTACTTGCAAGCAGCTACTTATGAGCGAACCCGTCTCTGTTGCAAAAGAGTGGGACGACTTGCTAGTAGAGGTGAAAAGCCAACCGAGCTGGGTGATAGCTGGTTGCCTGTGAGACGAATATAAGTTCCCTCTTGATCCTCCCCCCCGGACACGACCCAACCTCCATGTGACAAATCAAGAGCAATTTAAAGGAGGTACAGCTCCTTTAAAAAAGAACACAATCTCCCCTAGAGGATAACTACCAACCCACCCCAACTCAAAACTGTAGGCCTTTAAGCAGCCACCAACAAAGAGTGCGTCAAAGCTCTACACACAAAAATATGAACACAACACGAATCCCTTCCCCCTAACAGGCTAACCTATACTCAATAGGAGAATCAATGCTAGAATGAGTAACTAGGGGGCTTCCCCTCTCAAGCGCAAGCTTACATCCATATATTATTAACAGGCAACTAATATCTAAACTACAACAAGATTAAGATATTGTATCCCTCTGTTACCCCAACCCAGGAGCGCCCAACTAGAACGATTAAAATCTGTAAAAGGAACTAGGCAAACCCAGGGCCCGACTGTTTACCAAAAACATAGCCTTCAGCTATCCAAGTATTGAAGGTGATGCCTGCCCAGTGACATAACGTTTAACGGCCGCGGTATCCTAACCGTGCGAAGGTAGCGCAATCAATTGTCCCATAAATCGAGACTTGTATGAATGGCTAAACGAGGTCCTAACTGTCTCTTACAGATAATCAGTGAAATTGATCTTCCTGTGCAAAAGCAGGAATAAGCCCATAAGACGAGAAGACCCTGTGGAACTTCAAAATCAGCGACCACCACCCACCAAACCCAAACCTACCAGGCTTATCACCAACAAACGCTGGCCCGCATTTTTTGGTTGGGGCGACCTTGGAGAAAAAAAGAGCCTCCAAAAACAAGACCACACCTCTTAACCAAGAGCAACACCTCAACGTACTAACAGTACCCAGATCCAATACAATTGATCAATGAACTAAGCTACCCCAGGGATAACAGCGCAATCTCCTCCAAGAGCCCCCATCGACGAGGGGGTTTACGACCTCGATGTTGGATCAGGACATCCTAATGGTGCAGCCGCTATTAAGGGTTCGTTTGTTCAACGATTAACAGTCCTACGTGATCTGAGTTCAGACCGGAGCAATCCAGGTCGGTTTCTATCTATGACAAACTTTTCCTAGTACGAAAGGACCGGAAAAGTAGGGCCAATACCACAAGCACGCCCTCCCCAAAGTAATGAACCCAACTAAATTACCAAAAGGCCCTCCACCCAAATCCTAGAAAAGGACCCGCTAGTGTGGCAGAGCCCGGCAAATGCAAAAGGCTTAAGCCCTTTACGCAGAGGTTCAAGTCCTCTCCCTAGCCCCTCCATGATACGAACCCCCGCCCTAACATATCTTATCATAGCCCTATCTTACGCTATCCCCATCCTACTTGCAGTAGCCTTCCTCACCCTAGTAGAACGAAAAGTCCTAAGCTATATACAAGCTCGAAAGGGCCCAAACGTCGTCGGACCCTTCGGTCTACTCCAACCAGTTGCAGATGGAATTAAACTGTTTACCAAAGAGCCAATCCGCCCTTCCACTTCCTCTCCATTCCTTTTCATCATAACCCCCATACTAGCCCTCCTGCTAGCACTCACCATCTGAATCCCACTCCCCCTCCCTTTCCCACTCACTGATTTAAATCTAGGCCTCCTCTTCCTACTAGCCATATCAAGCTTAGCTGTATATTCAATCCTATGATCAGGCTGAGCCTCAAACTCAAAATACGCCCTAATCGGCGCCCTACGAGCAGTCGCACAAACCATCTCTTACGAAGTAACACTAGCTATCATCCTTCTCTCCGTAATTATATTAAGCGGAAACTATACCTTAAACACCCTCTCCACCACCCAAGAACCACTGTACCTAATCTTCTCCTCTTGACCTCTCGCCATAATATGATATATTTCAACCCTTGCCGAAACAAATCGCGCCCCATTCGACCTTACAGAAGGGGAATCCGAGCTAGTATCGGGCTTTAACGTAGAGTACGCCGCAGGGCCATTCGCTCTATTCTTTCTAGCGGAATATGCAAACATCATGCTCATAAACACATTAACTTCTATCCTATTCCTTAACCCAAGCTCCTTACACCTACCCCAAGAATTATTCCCGATAGTCCTAGCAACAAAAGTCTTACTTCTCTCCTCGGGATTCCTATGAATCCGCGCCTCCTACCCACGATTCCGATACGACCAGCTCATGCACCTCCTCTGAAAAAACTTTCTACCCCTAACACTAGCACTATGCCTGTGACACACCAGCATACCAATTTGCTATGCAGGCTTGCCCCCTTACTTAAGGAAATGTGCCTGAACATAAAGGGTCACTATGATAAAGTGAACATAGAGGTATACCAGCCCTCTCATTTCCTAAGAAAGGCTTAGAAAAGTAGGAATCGAACCTACACAAAAGAGATCAAAACTCTCCATACTTCCTTTATATTATTTCCTAGTAGGGTCAGCTAACAAAGCTATCGGGCCCATACCCCGAAAATGATGGTTTAACTCCTTCCCCTACTAATGAATCCACATGCAAAACTAATCTCCACAATAAGCTTGCTTCTGGGAACAACCATTACAATCTCAAGCAACCACTGAATAATAGCCTGAACCGGATTAGAAATCAATACCCTTGCCATCATCCCCCTTATCTCAAAATCCCACCACCCCCGAGCTATTGAAGCATCAATCAAATACTTCCTAGTCCAAGCAGCTGCATCAGCCCTAGTCCTTTTCTCAAGCATAATCAACGCATGGTTTACTGGGCAGTGGGATATCACCCAGTTAACCCATCCAACAGCATGTCTACTTCTAACAACGGCAATTGCAATAAAACTAGGACTAGTACCCTTCCACTTCTGATTTCCAGAAGTACTTCAAGGATCTTCCCTAATCACTGCCCTACTACTATCCACAATAATAAAATTCCCCCCAATTACCATCCTCTACCTAACATCCCACTCCCTAAACCCAACCCTACTCACCGCCATAGCTATCGCCTCGGCAGCACTAGGTGGCTGAATAGGACTAAACCAAACACAAATCCGAAAAATCCTAGCCTTCTCATCCATTTCTCATCTGGGCTGAATGGCTATCATTCTCATCTACAACCCAAAACTAACACTAATAACCTTCTACCTATACACATTAATAACCACTACCGTATTCCTTACCCTCAACACAACCAAAGTTACAAAACTATCAACATTAATAACCTCATGAACAAAAATCCCAGCACTAAATGCAACCCTAATACTGACCTTGCTTTCATTGGCAGGCCTCCCACCACTCACGGGCTTCCTACCCAAGTGACTCATTATCCAAGAACTTACTAAACAAGAAATAACCACAGCGGCTACAATCATCGCCATACTATCGCTACTCGGATTGTTCTTCTACCTCCGCCTCGCATACTACTCAACCATTACACTTCCCCCAAACTCCACAAACTACATAAAGCAATGACATGCCAATAAACCAACAAGTACCCTAATCGCCATCCTCACGTCCCTATCAATCTCACTCCTACCGCTCTCCCCTATAATCTTAGCCACTATCTAGAAACTTAGGATAACCTAAACCGAAGGCCTTCAAAGCCTTAAACAAGAGTTAAACTCTCTTAGTTTCTGCTAAGACCCGCAGGACATTAACCTGCATCTCCTGAATGCAACCCAGACGCTTTAATTAAGCTAGGACCTTCCCTAGACAGATGGGCCTCGATCCCATAAAATTCTAGTTAACAGCTAGATGCCCAAACCAACAGGCTTCCGTCTAAGCCAGACTCTGGTACATTCTCAATGTACATCAATGAGCTTGCAACTCAACATGAATTTCACTACAGAGCCGATAAGAAGGGGAATTTAACCCCTGTAAAAAGGACTACAGCCTAACGCTTTAACACTCAGCCATCTTACCTGTGACCTTCATCAACCGATGACTATTCTCAACCAACCACAAAGACATTGGCACCCTATACCTAATCTTCGGTGCATGAGCTGGTATAGTCGGTACCGCCCTTAGCCTACTCATCCGCGCAGAACTCGGTCAACCAGGTACCCTACTAGGAGACGACCAAATCTACAATGTAATTGTTACCGCCCATGCCTTCGTAATAATCTTCTTCATAGTCATACCAATCATGATTGGAGGCTTTGGAAACTGACTAGTACCACTCATAATTGGTGCCCCCGACATAGCATTTCCCCGCATAAACAACATAAGCTTCTGGCTACTTCCCCCATCGTTCCTACTCCTCCTTGCCTCCTCCACAGTAGAAGCCGGAGCAGGTACAGGATGAACTGTATACCCTCCCCTAGCTGGCAACCTAGCTCACGCCGGAGCCTCAGTTGACCTAGCTATTTTTTCCCTCCACCTAGCAGGTGTATCATCAATCCTAGGTGCAATCAACTTCATCACAACCGCCATCAACATAAAACCCCCTGCCCTATCACAATACCAAACTCCCCTATTTGTATGATCCGTCCTCATCACCGCCGTCCTATTACTCCTCTCACTCCCAGTTCTCGCTGCTGGCATCACAATGCTGCTAACAGACCGAAACCTAAACACCACATTCTTCGACCCCGCCGGAGGCGGAGATCCAGTCCTATATCAACACCTCTTCTGATTCTTTGGCCACCCAGAAGTCTACATCCTAATCCTTCCGGGCTTCGGAATCATCTCACACGTAGTGACATACTACGCAGGCAAAAAAGAACCATTCGGCTACATAGGAATAGTATGAGCCATACTATCAATTGGATTCCTAGGCTTCATTGTCTGAGCCCACCACATATTCACCGTGGGAATAGACGTAGACACCCGAGCATACTTCACATCCGCCACCATAATCATTGCCATCCCCACAGGCATTAAAGTATTCAGCTGACTTGCAACACTACACGGCGGGACAATTAAGTGAGACCCCCCAATACTCTGAGCCTTAGGCTTCATCTTCCTCTTCACAATCGGAGGTCTTACAGGCATTGTCCTAGCAAACTCTTCACTAGACATTGCCCTGCACGACACCTATTACGTAGTTGCTCACTTCCACTATGTCCTCTCAATAGGGGCTGTCTTTGCTATCCTAGCAGGATTCACCCACTGATTCCCTCTATTTACAGGGTACACTCTACATCACACATGAGCCAAAGCCCACTTCGGAGTCATATTCACCGGCGTAAATCTAACCTTCTTCCCACAACACTTCCTAGGCCTAGCCGGCATACCACGACGATACTCAGACTACCCAGACGCATACACTCTATGAAACACCATGTCCTCCATCGGCTCATTAATCTCAATAACAGCTGTAATCATGCTAATATTCATCATTTGAGAAGCCTTCGCATCAAAACGAAAAGTCCTACAACCAGAACTAACCGCCACCAACATCGAATGAATCCACGGCTGCCCGCCACCTTACCACACCTTCGAAGAACCAGCTTTCGTCCAAGTACAAGAAAGGAAGGAGTCGAACCCTCATATGCTGGTTTCAAGCCAACCGCATCAAACCACTCATGCTTCTTTCTCATGAGACGTTAGTAAACCCATTACATAGCCTTGTCAAGTCTAAATCACAGGTGAAAACCCTGTACATCTCATATGGCCAACCACTCACAATTCGGATTTCAAGACGCTTCCTCCCCAATCATAGAGGAGCTCATCGAATTTCATGACCACGCTCTTATAGTCGCACTAGCAATCTGCAGCCTAGTCCTATATCTCCTAGCACTCATACTAATAGAAAAACTATCCTCAAACACCGTGGACGCACAAGAAGTCGAACTTATCTGAACAATCCTACCCGCCATCGTCCTCATCTTACTTGCCCTACCCTCACTACAGATCCTATACATAATAGACGAAATTGATGAGCCCGACCTAACCCTAAAAGCTATCGGCCATCAATGATATTGAACCTACGAATATACAGACTTCAAAGACCTAACATTCGACTCATACATGGTCCCAACAACAGAACTCCCACTAGGACACTTCCGACTCCTGGAAGTTGACCATCGGGTTGTTGTCCCCATAGAATCCCCCATCCGCATCATCGTAACTGCCGGAGATGTACTCCACTCTTGAGCAGTCCCCTCCCTTGGAGTAAAAACTGATGCCATCCCCGGACGACTAAACCAAACCTCATTCATCACCACACGGCCTGGAATCTTCTACGGCCAATGCTCAGAAATCTGCGGGGCCAACCACAGCTATATACCAATCGTAGTAGAATCCACCCCCCTTACACACTTCGAGAGCTGATCCTCACTACTATCATCCTAATCATTAAGAAGCTATGCACCAGCACTAGCCTTTTAAGCTAGAGAAAGAGGACAACTACCTCCTCCTTAATGATATGCCACAGCTCAATCCAAACCCATGATTCTTCATTATACTACTATCATGACTGGCCTTTTCTCTTATTATCCAGCCCAAACTACTATCATTCACCCACACCAACCCCCCTTCCAACAAAACCCTCACAACCACTAAAACTACCCCCTGAATCTGACCATGAACCTAAGCTTCTTCGACCAATTCACAAGCCCATGCCTCCTGGGAATCCCACTAATCCTACTCTCAGTACTATTCCCCGCCCTCCTATTCCCCTCACCAAATAATCGATGGATCACTAACCGACTCTCCACCCTCCAACTATGACTCTTCCACCTCATCACCAAACAACTGATAACACCACTAAACAAGGAAGGCCACAAATGAGCCCTAATCCTAACATCTCTCATAACATTTCTCCTCACAATTAACCTACTTGGCCTACTACCCTACACTTTCACCCCAACCACCCAACTATCAATAAACATAGCACTAGCCTTCCCCCTCTGACTTGCCACCCTACTTACAGGCCTACGAAACCAACCCTCAGCCTCCCTAGGCCACCTGCTACCAGAAGGCACTCCCACTCCACTGATCCCCGCCCTAATTATAATTGAAACTACTAGTCTACTTATCCGCCCACTAGCCCTAGGAGTCCGCCTCACAGCCAACCTCACAGCAGGCCACCTCCTCATCCAACTAATCTCAACGGCCACAATAGCCTTACTCCCAATCATCCCAGCCGTATCCATCCTAACCGCACTAATCCTACTCCTCTTAACTATCCTAGAAGTAGCCGTTGCCATAATCCAAGCCTACGTCTTTGTCCTCCTACTAAGCCTATACTTACAAGAGAACATCTAATGGCTCACCAAGCACACTCATATCACATAGTAGACCCAAGCCCCTGACCTATCTTTGGGGCAGCCGCCGCCCTGCTCACCACATCAGGTCTCATCATATGATTTCATTACAACTCCACTAAACTATTAACCCTGGGCCTACTATCCATAGGCCTAGTTATACTTCAATGATGACGAGATATTGTACGAGAGAGCACATTCCAAGGACACCACACACCCACCGTACAAAAAGGCTTACGATACGGAATAATTCTATTCATCACATCAGAGGCCTTCTTCTTCCTGGGCTTCTTCTGAGCATTCTTCCACTCTAGCCTAGTACCCACCCCCGAACTAGGAGGACAATGACCCCCAACAGGAATCAAACCCCTTAACCCCCTAGAAGTCCCCCTACTAAACACAGCCATTCTATTAGCCTCAGGCGTCACCGTAACATGAGCGCACCACAGCATCACAGAAAGCAACCGAAAACAAGCAATCCACGCATTAACCCTAACAATCCTACTAGGATTCTACTTCACAGCACTCCAAGCAACTGAATACTACGAAGCCCCCTTCTCAATCGCTGACGGAGTATATGGATCAACCTTCTTCGTTGCTACAGGATTCCACGGACTCCATGTAATCATCGGATCCTCCTTCCTATCCGTTTGCCTACTCCGCCTAATTAAGTACCACTTCACATCCAACCACCACTTCGGATTTGAAGCAGCAGCCTGATACTGACACTTTGTAGACGTCATCTGATTATTCCTCTACATAACCATCTACTGATGAGGATCCTGCTCTTCTAGTATAATAATTACAATTGACTTCCAATCTCTAAAATCTGGTAAAACCCCAGAGAAGAGCAATCAACATAATCACATTCATACTCACACTGTCACTCACCCTAAGCATTATCCTAACCACACTAAACTTCTGACTAGCCCAAACAAACCCAGACTCAGAAAAACTATCCCCATACGAATGTGGCTTCGACCCCCTCGGATCTGCTCGGTTACCTTTCTCAATCCGATTCTTCCTCAGTAGCTATCCTATTCCTACTATTCGACCTAGAAATCGCACTCCTACTTCCCCTCCCATGGGCTGCCCAACTTCAATCACCCACCACCACACTAATCTGAGCCTCCACCATCCTCGCCTTACTCACATTAGGACTAATCTACGAATGAACACAAGGAGGCCTAGAATGAGCAGAATAAAAGAGTTAGTCTAATGAACAAAGACAGTTGATTTCGGCTCAACAAATCATAGCCCAATCCTATGACTCTTTTTATGTCACTCTCACACCTAAGCTTCTACTCAGCCTTTACCCTAAGTAGCCTAGGACTAGCATTCCACCGAACCCACCTAATCTCCGCCCTACTATGCCTAGAGAGCATAATATTGTCCATATACACCGCCCTATCAATCTGACCAGTAGAAAACCAAGCAACATCCTTCACCCTAATGCCAGTACTCATATTGGCATTCTCAGCCTGTGAAGCCGGCACAGGCCTGGCAATACTAGTAGCCTCCACACGAACTCACGGCTCCGACCACCTACACAACCTAAATCTCCTACAATGCTAAAAGTCCTACTCCCCACAATCATACTCCTCCCAACAGCCCTCCTCTCCCCCCAAAAATTCCTATGAACAAGCACCACCTCATACAGCCTCCTAATCGCCCTTATCAGCCTGCACTGACTTACACCCACCTATTACCCCCACAAAAACTTAACCCAATGAACAGGCATCGATCAGATTTCATCCCCCCTACTAACCCTGTCCTGCTGACTCCTCCCTCTTATAATCATCGCAAGCCAAAATCACCTACAACATGAACCCCCAACACGAAAACGAATCTTTATCGCATCCCTAATTACAATCCAACCGTTTATTATCCTAGCCTTCTCAACCACAGAGCTAATATTATTCTACATCTCGTTTGAGGCAACCCTAATCCCAACACTCATCCTAATCACACGATGAGGAAACCAACCAGAACGACTAAGCGCCGGAATCTACCTACTATTTTACACCTTAGTCAGCTCTCTTCCACTGCTAGTTACTATTCTCCACCTTCACACACAAACCGGCACCCTCCATCTCACAATACTAGAACTAGCCCACCCCACACTCACAAACACCTGAGCCAGCCTCCTATCCAGCTTAGCCCTACTCATAGCATTCATAGTAAAAGCACCTCTATACGGTCTCCATCTATGACTACCCAAAGCCCATGTCGAAGCCCCAATCGCAGGATCCATATTACTAGCCGCACTCCTCCTAAAGCTAGGAGGCTACGGCATCATACGAGTCACCGTACTAATAAATCCCCTCCCAAACAACCTGCACTACCCATTCCTCACCCTAGCCCTATGAGGTGCACTCATAACCAGCTCAATCTGCCTACGCCAAACTGACCTAAAATCGCTCATCGCCTACTCATCCGTAAGCCATATGGGCCTAGTAATTGCTGCAAGCATAATCCAAACCCACTGATCATTCTCAGGTGCAATAATCTTGATAATCTCCCACGGACTAACCTCCTCAATACTATTCTGCCTAGCCAACACAAACTATGAACGTACACACAGCCGAATTCTCCTCTTAACACGAGGACTACAACCCCTCCTACCCCTAATATCCACCTGATGATTACTAGCCAACTTAACAAACATGGCACTCCCCCCAACTACAAATCTAATAGCGGAACTAACCATCATAATCACACTATTCAACTGATCTGCCTTCACAATCATCCTAACCGGACTAGCAACCTTCTTAACCGCTTCATACACCCTGTACATGCTCCTAATAACCCAACGAGGAGCACTACCAACCCATATCACATCCATCCAAAACTCCAACACCCGCGAACACTTACTAATAACCCTCCACATTATCCCCCTACTACTTCTAATCCTAAAACCTCAACTAATCTCAGGAGCTATCTCATGCAGGTATAGTTTAACCCAAAACATTAGACTGTGATTCTAAAAACAGAAGTTAGACCCTTCTTACCTACCGAGGGGCGGTTCAACCAACAAGAACTGCTAATTCTTGTATCTGAGTCTAAAACCTCAGCCCCCTTACCACTTTTAAAGGATAATAGCAATCCACTGGTCTTAGGAACCACTCATCTTGGTGCAAATCCAAGTAAAAGTAGTGGAAACCACACTACTCCTCAACACCTCAATACTCCTTACCCTAACAATCATTATTACACCAATCCTGCTCCCCCTCATCTCAAAAAACCTCCAAAACTCCCCAACCATTACCACCCACGCCGTCAAAACAGCTTTCCTAACCAGCCTAGTACCAATAACCATCTTCATACACTCTAACGCAGAGAGCATCATTTCCCACTGAGAATGAAAATTCATTATAAACTTCAAAATTCCAATCAGCTTTAAACTAGACCAATACTCCATAATATTCTTCCCCATCGCACTATTCGTAACATGATCAATCCTCCAATTCGCAACATGGTACATGGCCTCAGAACCCTACATCACAAAGTTCTTCTCTTACCTTCTAATATTCTTAATCGCCATACTAACACTAACCATCGCCAACAACATATTCCTACTATTCATCGGCTGAGAAGGAGTTGGAATCATATCCTTCCTACTAATTGGCTGATGACAAGGTCGTGCAGAGGCCAACACAGCTGCACTCCAAGCAGTACTCTACAACCGAATCGGAGATATTGGCCTCATCCTTAGCATAGCATGACTCGCTTCAACCTTAAACACATGAGAAATCCAACAAGCCTTTTCTACCACCCAAACCCCCACACTTCCCCTACTAGGTCTCATTCTAGCTGCCACTGGCAAATCAGCCCAATTTGGCCTCCACCCCTGACTACCCGCTGCAATAGAAGGCCCAACCCCAGTCTCTGCCCTACTTCACTCCAGCACCATAGTGGTTGCCGGAATTTTCCTACTCATCCGCACCCACCCCATATTCACAAACAACCAAACCGCCCTCACCACATGCCTATGCCTAGGCGCCCTATCCACACTGTTCGCCGCCACATGTGCCCTCACACAAAATGATATCAAAAAGATCATTGCTTTCTCTACATCCAGCCAACTAGGACTTATAATAGTTACCATCGGACTAAATCTCCCCCAACTGGCCTTCCTGCACATCTCAACACACGCCTTCTTTAAAGCCATGCTATTCCTTTGCTCCGGATCAATTATCCATAACCTCAATGGAGAACAAGATATTCGAAAGATAGGAGGACTACAAAAAATACTCCCCACAACCACCTCCTGCCTAACTATCGGCAACTTGGCCCTAATAGGAACTCCCTTCCTAGCAGGATTCTACTCAAAAGATCTGATCATCGAAAGCCTAAACACCTCCTACCTAAACACCTGAGCACTCGCCCTAACCCTCCTAGCCACATCATTCACTGCAACCTATACCCTACGCATAACACTAATAGTCCAAACAGGATTTACCCGCATAATAGCGCTTATACCCATAAATGAAAACAACCAGACAATTACTAACCCAATCGTACGTCTCGCCCTAGGCAGCATCATAGCAGGCCTACTCATCACATCTTACATCACCCCCACAAAAACACCCCCAATAACCATACCGACCATCACAAAAACCGCAGCCATTATCGTCACAGCCCTAGGCATCATCCTAGCACTAGAACTATCAAACATAGCCCACACCCTAACCCAACCAAAACAAAACACCCTCACAAACTTTTCCACTTCCCTAGGCTACTTCAACGCCCTATCCCATCGCCTCAACTCCGCAAAGCTATTAAACAGCGGACAGAAACTAGCCTCCCACCTAATCGACCTATCTTGATACAAAAAAATAGGCCCAGAAGGACTCGCCGATCTCCAACTAATAGCATCCAAAACCTCCACTACCCTCCACACAGGATTAATCAAAACCTATCTAGGATCATTCGCCTTATCCATCCTCATTATCATTCTGTCAATATAGCCCCAAACCAATGGCCCCAAATATTCGAAAATCCCACCCCCTCCTCAAAATACTTAACAACTCCGTAATCGACCTCCCTACCCCTTCAAACATCTCTGCCTGATGAAACTTTGGCTCTCTGCTAGGCATCTGCCTAATCACACAAATCCTAACAGGATTACTACTAGCCATACACTACACTGCAGACACAACCCTCGCCTTTTCCTCCGTCGCCCATACATGTCGAAACGTACAGTACGGGTGATTACTTCGCAACTTACATGCAAACGGCGCATCATTCTTCTTCATCTGCATCTACCTCCACATCGGACGAGGATTTTACTATGGCTCCTACCTAAACAAAGAGACCTGAAATACCGGAGTAATCCTCCTTCTAACCCTAATAGCAACTGCCTTCGTAGGCTATGTACTACCATGAGGCCAAATATCCTTCTGAGGCGCCACAGTCATCACCAACCTATTCTCAGCCATTCCCTACATCGGCCAAACCCTAGTAGAATGGGCATGAGGTGGGTTCTCAGTAGACAACCCCACACTAACCCGATTCTTCGCCCTACACTTCCTTCTCCCATTTGCAATTGCAGGCCTCACCCTAATCCATCTTACCTTCCTCCATGAATCCGGCTCAAACAATCCTCTAGGAATTGTATCAAACTGTGACAAAATTCCATTCCACCCTTACTTCTCACTAAAAGACATCCTAGGATTTATTCTTATACTACTCCCACTAATAACCCTAGCTATATTCTCCCCCAACCTGCTAGGAGACCCAGAAAACTTCACGCCAGCAAACCCCCTAGTTACACCACCTCATATCAAGCCAGAATGATACTTCCTATTTGCATACGCCATCCTACGCTCAATCCCCAACAAGCTAGGAGGAGTACTAGCCCTAGCTGCCTCCGTACTAGTACTCTTCCTAACCCCCCTTCTCCACAAATCCAAACAGCGCACAATAGCATTCCGCCCTATCTCACAGCTCCTATTCTGAACCCTAGTTGCCAACCTACTTATCCTAACATGAGTGGGCAGCCAACCAGTAGAGCACCCCTTCATTATTATCGGCCAACTAGCCTCCCTCACCTACTTTACTATCCTCCTACTCCTCTTTCCCACCATCGGAGCCCTAGAAAACAAAATACTCAACTACTAAATACTCTAATAGTTTATACAAAACATTGGTCTTGTAAACCAAAGACTGAAGACTACACCTCYTCTTAGAGTTTACCCTCAAATCTCAATCAGAAAAAGAGGGCTTAAACCTCCATCTCCAGCTCCCAAAGCTGGTATTTTACGCTAAACTATTCTCTGATCTATCCCCCTAAACCGCCCGAATTGCCCCACGAGACAACCCACGCACTAGTTCCAGCACAACAAACAGCGTAAGTAACAACCCTCACCCCGCCACCAAAAACATCCCCACCCCATACGAATAAAATATAGCCACTCCCCCAAAATCCAACCGAACAAAAGACAGCCCCCCACTATCAACAGTAACAACCCCAGACTTTCAATACCCAACAGACCCAATAACCAACCCCACCGCAAGCACCGAGACAAAGCTAACACCATAACCCACAACCCGCCAATCCCCCCAAGCCTCCGGAAATGGGTCCGCCGCTAAAGCAACAGAGTAAACAAAAACCACCAATATCCCCCCCAAATAAACCATAAATAGCACTAAAGATACAAAGGAAACACCCAAACTCAGCAACCATCCACACCCCGCAACAGAAGCCAACACCAAACCAACTACCCCATAATAAGGAGATGGATTAGATGCAACCGCCAAAGCACCCAGCACAAAGCACACCCCCAAAAAAAGAACAAAGTAAGTCATAGCAATTCTTGCTTGGCTTTTCTCCAAGGCTTATGGCTTGAAAAGCCATCGTTGATAACCTCAACTACAAGAACAACGCAGCAACCATAACCATTACCCCTCCTTCATTTCCCCCCCCCTTCCCCCCCATAAGCATGTACTTCTGTGCGGGGTGCATTCCTATGCGCCAATGCATTGATTTATTTGCCTCATATACATATAGTGTATGTGTTAAGTTCTTTAATTGCTTAGTATGGTATGTACTGTACTAATACATATCTCCTATAGATGCAGTAAATGTAATGGACGCTGGGATATTTATTGTAACTTGGGATAATTATCTTTTCTTCCCATTCCTCTTCAAGGAATGTTTAATGTCATGGATAGTGGAATGATAACTGTGTCTGTACCCAAACCATTCTATTGGTAGGTTTTACATAGTTAGTATAGTAATGGTACGGCAGTGCTTGAATGCTCACTATGATTGGTCCCGCCCATGCCTGCAATATTTCTAGGGGTGCATAAAGCAGGTATTAGGTGGATTTATTAGTCGGATACCTCACGAGAAATCAGCAACCCGGTGTATGAAAGATCCTACGCTACTAGCTTCAGGTCCGTTCTTCCCCCCTACACCCTAGCCCAACTTGCTCTTTTGTGCCTCTGGTTCCTCGGTCAGGGCCATAACTTGGCGAATCCTCTCAACTTGCACTTCACTGATACATCTGGTTCGCTATCTGTTATCATTTTAGTCCGTAATCGCGGCATCTGGTAGCCTTGGAGCCTCTGGTTCCTTTTTTTTCTGGGCGTCTTCAGGCAGCCCCTCCAGTGCACCGAGGTAAATACAATCTATAGACGTGAGCATCACATGGTATGCGTCCTGTCCTAGTCCTCAGGGATAACTGAATGAGACGGTTGGAGTATTTGGGGAATCATATCATCACTGATGCACTTTGTTTTACATCTGGTTATGGTGTTTCCACAGACTCTTACTTATGCTGCTATTTTGTGAATGCTTGGTAGACATAATTTCTTACTTTTACACTTCCTCTAACTTTCTAAACAACACTAGTAAGTTTTCCTTTAAAAATACACTTCGTTTTTCGTCACGAATTTTATTTTTTTCATCACGAATTTTATATACACCATTTTTACACGTCAACGGCACTGGAGTTACATTAATAAATCAAACAAACAATGACCGTTCATATTCACACGAACAAACAAACAAACTATAAAAGAAACCTCCCTACAACAAACAAACAACAAACAACAAACAACAAACAACAAACAACAAACAACAAACAACAAACAACAAACAACAAACAACAAACAACAAACAACAAACAACAAACAACAAACAACAAACAACAAACAACAAACAACAAACAACAAACAACAAACAAACAACACTT